TTACTCAGTTCCACTGTCTAAAGACTTATTAAGATAAACCCAATATAATTTCTTATGTCCAGGGGTTCTCTTCCAACCTAAAATAGAGATCTTATTTCTATGAATATTTAAATGACAGCTTGAGCAGACTGGCACCAAGTTCGACCTTCGATTCAATCTTCTATTACATAATTTTTTAGGTTGAATGTGGTGGATAGCCTCCGCTGGAGCTCCGCATATTTCACACGAATCAATAAAAACTTGAGCATTATATTTAGAAGGGCGAAATACTGTTAAAGAACTTGACTTACTTTGGGATGGTGGCTTCCAGTTAATAAGTTTACGATATTTCAAAGCACTATTATAAAATTTTTTGTCATTAATTATGTGGCCCATAACTTCAATACCATATTGGGAGGGTCCTGGGCCAGGTTTCAATTTACGCTCATAAATTAGGCCCAAATCTTCTTGTTGAATAACAGATAAATGATAGTACCGAACTGGCAAATCAATTAAAGAAAAAACTTGATGTAGATGAGTAGTAAGGACGAAACTAGTTTGTGCAGCTGTTAATCTTTCAATTGTTGCAGCTAATATCGCTGTTCCTGAACTAACTTCTGTTCCATGACAAATTTCGTCACCCAATATTAAACTGTTATAATTAGCTAGCTTTAATATAGTTAAAAGATCTCTCATTTCTACCTCAAAAGTACCTTGACCTTTATGAAGATCGTCCCCCCCTAAAATACGAGTAATTAAATAGTGATAGGGTCTTAACCTAAATGAATCTGCAGCTACATACATTCCTGCTTGAGCTAAGATTACGTTAACTCCAATTGCTCTAAGTAAAGTAGATTTGCCTGCACCATTTACTGAGAATATTAACATTCCCTTATCCTCTAAACTAATATTATGAGCTACACATTCTTCTTGAGTGTTTAACTGTTCTACTAATGGGTGTCGTAGGTTAACTGCTTCAATTAAACCCTTGGTTTGTTGGGATTTCGTTAGTGTTAAGCAAGGTTTAATATAATTAAACTTAATAGCCGCAATAGCCCCGCTTAATGCAACATCTAATCTAGAAATCATATTTACTAGGGGTAAAAACAGCTCGAAATAACTGAAATATAATCTTTTAAGTTCCCGGTTATAAGTCTGTTTAACATAAGTATTAATTTGCTCTTCTAATAAATTTAATTCGATTGATACTTTATGAGTGGCGGGGCTAGTAATTATAAGGTGACTCCCTCTTTTACCCATCACAATAATTGAATTATCAGACATAGAGGCGCTAGTCATGTGGTGTTCTAACTTAGTTAACTTTTTAGATAAAATAGAGAGAGCATAACCCTCTTTATTAAAATATTCAGCTTTAATAGAAATTGTATCTTGAAACACAATATTTGAAGTTTGTTCGGCCCACTCTGTAAGTTGGGCCCTTAAAATTTGTTGTTGTGCAAGGAGGTTAGTCAGATTATTAGTTGGTTGTAATACATCTTTAAAATCACCTGTAAGATTATCTACCTGGAAAACTCGGCCTATTTCCTCAATTAGCAATTCTAATTGAGGCCCGACTGAAGGGGGTAATTGAATATTAATTCATTTATTACTTGTTAATTTACTTATTAGTTGACTAGCAAACAAATAAGAATGGTATATTTGACTCAACTTTTTAGGTGGCAGGGTAGTATCACTCGAGGCACATATTGCCCATTGACGATGTAAAAAAGATAAATCTTTAATGTGTTTTAACTCTGAATTGTCAAATATTTTCTTATCAATTAATTGTTTAAATGTAGCAATCTCCTCATAACGAAGATTTAATTCATAATAATCTGTAATGGGGTTAAGAAGTCTGAATTTAAGTAGTCTTTTACCCACTGCAGTAGAACAAAAATCAACCAAACTAAGTAAACCCCCCAGTTTTCCCCTCTTAGGCAATAAATCCAATTGATACTCTGCTCGATTACATAATATTAAGTTTAGGGGGCTAATAACAGAATTATAACACTCGGGAAGTTGAAGGTTCTTAATGAGATTAGGGTTTCGATCTTTAATAAATTGTAATACTCCTAAAAGGCTAATTAAATTTACCTGATTAACATTTTCTGTCCAAGTACTTTGAAATATCTTACTAAGGGTATATTCTTGATAATTTTTGTTAAACCACTCTGCGTTAATGCCCATATAAATATGGAGCAAAAGCCACTCCTTATTATTATTTTCGTACCTATAAGATAAATAACACGGTAAGTTGGTTAGTGCTTCTCCCATAACTTCAATTTTAGCATTGGGTTCAGAGGGGAATAGATTACAATCAATTAATAAATTATATATTTTATTTATTAAAATCTCTGAGCCAACCCCGGAGTTTACCCGAATTACTATTTCTCTAATACGATAACTGATTAATAACCGGGCCATCTTGTCTTTGTCCGTCCAAGAGACAGGAAACATTATACTATGCCCATTCATGGCTGAAAATAAAGTAATACCTAATAAGTCGTCTTGAGAAAAATAAATTGATAACACATAGGATAATTCCGAACAGTCCTCTAAATTACAACTAGGAGAATAAACCTGAGATACTGCGCGTTGTTTTGGCCCCGATTTACCAGTGACTAATTCATCGATAACTATAACAGTCCACCCTTTATCCAACAAGGTACTTAGATGAGAAGTAAGGGAATAAATTGGAAACCCCATTTGAAACAAGGATCTTTTACTGGGCGATATTATTCTCATATCAAGTAACGAGGCAACTTGTTCAATGGGGGGCGTCACCTCCAAAGGCCCACTTCGCATGGATGACTCAACTAATAACTCGGCTTGAGAGTATGCTTGTTGCCTACTAGGAGTATCAGGCTCTTGCCAAAGTTCATAGAACTTACCAATCTGTATAAGCTGGATTGCGGATAACCCATACTTAGAATAATTCTTCTCCGCTAAGTTAAAATATTGCATAGGTATTTGGTTCATTTCTAATTAGGAGTTAACCTCTTAATAAATTTAAGGCTCGAACAGCAATTGTACCACGTAAACGGTAATAGTTAACCATAATGGCTAACCCGATAGCAGACTCGGCAGCTGCGACAGTTAAAATCACAATCGCAAAAATTTGACCAAAAAGCGTATAAAGCACACGAGACTCAAATAGAAGCAAAATAGTAGAGGCCAGTAAAACTAGCTCTACACACATTAGCATAATAATTAAATTGCTTCTATTAAGAATAATACCTAAGATTCCGATTAATAAGATGACAATTGATAATATTAAATAAGACATGCGCTATACCAATTAGAGGCTAGTTTTCCCACTCTAAGCCTCCTTCTATCCACTCATAAACTAACCCTAAAGTTAAGATAAATAAAAATAACATAACAACCCAATATCCAAATAAAGGTGAGCCCATATATGTAACAGCCCAGGGAAATAAAAAAGATATTTCAAGATCAAATATTAAAAACAAAATACCAATTAAGAAGAATCTAACAGAAAAGGGATTCCCCGGGTTGTCAAAAGGATCAAACCCACATTCATAGACTGACACTTTTTCCATATCGGGTTGTTTATATCCTAATAGATAAGATGCCCCTAAAATTAAAATTGATAATGTCCCGCTAACAATAAGTAGTATTAGTATTCCTTTGAACTCCATATTCCTAAGCGGAGACGTGCGTTAGCACTTGGCCAGAAGGCACCTAAAGGTGCTCTCTGCTAATTTGTAGGAAGAGATCTTGCCTACTACGTAATGATTCACCGTGGGAATTATATAAAAAAGGTGAATTTGGCTGCTTAGCTAACAATATAGCCCCTATCATAGCGACTAGTAGCACCAAACTAGCAATTAACACTAATTCATAATAAGTTGTATAAAGATGACTTCCAATTGCCCCAATGTTAGTTCTAGATCCTATAACAGGATTGCTGATATATTTAGGGCTATTGGTTAGTAAACTATAAAATAGGAATATAACAGATAATCCTATAGGTAAAAAATGCGAGTGATCTTGAGAATCTACCTTATTAGGCTGTTGAATTAACATAATTACGAACAGGAATAAAATAGCGATAGCCCCTACATAGACAATTATAAATATTAAGCCTATATAGTCTAATCCCAACGATATAAACATAACAGCAGCATTAACAAAGGCAATAACCAACCAGAATACTGAATAAACAGGATTCGGCGTAGATATAACCATAAGACTAGCTCCAACTATTCCTAAGGAGAATATCATAAATAGACTATTCATATTGCACTTTGGCCAACAATGACCTATACTATTTCATACGGAGCAATTTGGTTTCTACCCAGCCCAACAAAGGGATCAATACTAAGAAGTAGCAAAAGTAGAATAAAGAAGCAAATTGACCAACCATAACATACGGTTCCTCTACTGGTTTAGCCCCCAACCAGGTTAATAGCATAAAATCAGCTACTAAAAACCAAAATGCTATTTTACCTAGGGGCCTAAATGTTAAAGCTCTTAATTTACTAGTATGAATAAAGGGCAATAACAATAACACCAAGATACTAGCCACCATAGCCAAGACCCCTCCGAGCTTGTTGGGTATAGAGCGTAGTATAGCGTATGCAAATAAGAAGTACCACTCTGGTTGTATGTGAACTGGAGTCACTAAAGGATTAGCTTGAATGAAATTTTCGGGATCACCTAATATATTAGGCATAAAATAAGAAAGTATAATTAAAATAGTGCTAAGTACCATTATACCAAACAAGTCCTTATAAGTATAATAAACATGAAAGGTAACTTTGTCTATATTAGAGTCAATCCCTAAAGGATTATTTGACCCAGCTGCGTGTAAACTAATAATATGTAATACGCCTAATCCAACTATAAGAAAAGGAAAAAGATAATGTAAAGAGAAGAAACGATTAAGAGTCGCGTTAGATACACTAAATCCTCCCCAAATCCATTGAACAATATCTGTTCCTATATAGGGTATAGCAGAACAAAAGTTAGTAATAACTGTGGCTGCCCAAAAGGACATTTGTGCCCAAGGTAATACATACCCTAAGAAGGCTGTTAACATCATCACTAAGTAAATTATAACCCCTATATTCCAAACGTCCACTTTCATGTAGCTCCCATAATAAAGCCCTCTGCCCATGTGGATATATACACAGAGAAAGAATAATGAAGCTCCATTAGCATGAATATACTTTAACATAAAACCATAATTAACGTCTCTTAAAATATGGGACATTGAGTCAAAAGCTAAACTAACGTCAGGGCAATAATGCATAGCTAAAAATATTCCGGTAATCAATTGAATAACTAAGCAAAGTCCTAACAAAGAACCAAAATTCCAATAATAACTAATATTAGAAGGGGTTGGCAGATCAACCAGCACCCCATTCACAATAGAGAGTATTGGGTGTTGAGTTCTTATTCGTAACATTTTGTTTGGTGATTCCATGGAAGCTTGTGTACATCAACCCCCCAATATTGGGGGGTATCTCCCTAAATGCTAGCAAGGCACTGCATCTAAACCTATCAACAGGCCAGAAACTAAAACGATTAAACCAAGACTAAAAGGTAAGTAAGACTTCCACAATAAATACATAAGTTGGTCATATCTCATTCTAGGGAAAGAAGCTCGCACCCACACAAATGCAAACACTACTGCGGTAGTTTTAAGGGCTAAGCAACCCATTCCTAGAATTCCTGTAAAAGGTGCCCAACCACCTAAAAACAATAAACTTATCAAACAGCTCATTAGAATAATATGGCCGTATTCAGCTAAAAAGAAAAGAGCAAACGACATACTAGAATATTCTACATTATATCCAGATACTAATTCTGATTCTCCCTCGGTAAGATCAAAAGGAGCCCGATTAGTTTCAGCTAATGCCGAAGCAAAAAACATTAAAGCAGCTGGAAATAAAGGTATTATATACCAAATTTCGGCTTGAGCTAAAACAATCTGAGTAATATTAAGAGAACCTGCACACAATATTACTGATATTAGAATAAGCCCTATACACACTTCATAGCTAATCATTTGAGCTGCTGCTCTAATAGCCCCCAAGAATGCATATTTAGAATTACTTCCCCAACCAGACATTAAAATAGCATACACCCCCATAGAACTGACAGCAAAGATATATAAGACACCAACATTAATATCAGCTAGTACAATGCCGGGGCTAAAAGGAATAACCCCCCAAGCTAAAAAAGCTAAAGTAAGCGATAGAATAGGGGCTACAATATAAACCGACAAATTAGCATGATTGGGAATCGCCATCTCTTTAGTAAATAATTTTAACCCGTCAGCTAAAGGTTGTAATAGTCCATAAACACCAACTACATTAGGTCCTTTTCGTGCTTGCATATACCCTAATACCTTTCTTTCTGCTAAAGTTAAATAAGCTATAGCCACTAATAGAGGTATTATTATTGCAAGCGTTTTAAAGATAATTGAAATAATAGTACTCATCATCCTAGTTACGGAAGGCGGCCAAGTGCGTATTGAACGCGCATAACTTGGCCCAAGAACAAGTTCCCTTACCCTTACTATGTTACGACTTACCCATTCTCGAAAAGGAGGGATAACCCCGCAGCGGGGCGTCTCGTACCCTTAACTTGAAGGGGACGACGGGCGATTTGTGCTAACACTGGGTTAGAATTCACCGGAACGCTCTACTTCCCGATTACTATCAAATCCTACTTAAAATTCCCGTTTCAGAGAATCTCCGCCTCCTAATTTACTGTGTATATTGTATAGGAGAATGTAGCGCATAATACCCCTTTCCATAAAGACCATGACACCTGACTTAATCCATAATAGGGTTAAGGATAACATTTATTGTTATCCTGACGACGGCCATGCAATGCCTGAGCGGCTATTACCTATAAAGGTAGTCCGCTTTCAAGGAAAGGTAAGGTGACACGCGGATCATCGTATTAAATTACACGCTCCTCTGATTCAAACAGTGAACAGCCAAGCCTTTTGAGTTTCAATCTTGCGATCATAGTATTCAGGCATACAATAAGGTTATTTGCTAATAAAGCTATTGTATAAGTTTAAGGCGAGGACTACCAGGGTATCTAATCCTGTTTGCTATCCAAGCTTTCGTATTTCATAAAGATATACCATGAACGAAGTAAGGAGTTTCCACCTTCGGACTTCCACTCTTGCTTCAAACATTTTACCGCTACCAAGAGGTTTGCCTTACTTAATTCTCATGCTTCACTACATACTTTAACGCCTAATGCGAAATAAAAACTGGGCCTTTAAGTTTAACCGCGTCTGCTGGCACTTAGTTAGACAGACCTCAGCGTGAAACCCTGTGTCAAGCGTTCACCCATTGCACAAGATTCTCTACTGCTGCCAAAATGTCTTCCCCTTGTTTCAGTGAAAGTGTGGCTATACTACGCATCTTCGACCAGGGGGGCCACTATCCCACCTATTCTAATACGTCAACCGAGATAATCTCCGTTTTATCCTCACCAGTAGGGCCCTAAATTAGGGCCTTGCATGTATTAGAAGAACACATTGCCTTATAGACTCCCCAAGGTCAAAGGAGTAGTGTGGAAATAATATTTAAATCATCCCCATGACTCAATTTACGCTGATAAACAAACGGTAATTCATTATAAGTATGAAAAGCAGGCGGAGAAGATAAAGACCACTCTAACGAGCCAGGCGAAGTTGACCAACCCTTAAATGGTCTTTCGGCTGCTAGTGCCTCATAAGATAAGTAGATAAACCATATAATTCCTATTAGGGCTATTACAGCTCCGCAAGAACTAACTAAGTTCCAATCTTGGTAAGCATCAGGGAAATCCGAGTATCTTCTAGGTAATCCGGCTAAACCCAAAAAATGTTGGGGGAAGAAAGTTAAATTAACTCCGATAAACATAATCCAGAAATGGATTTTACCGTATAACTCATTATAACGATAACCTGTAATTTTACCGAACCAATAGTAATATCCCCCAAATATAGCAAATATGGCCCCCATAGATAATACATAATGAAAGTGAGCTACCACATAATAAGTATCGTGTAGTGCTATATCTAATGAACTATTAGCTAATATAACTCCAGTTAAACCACCAATGGTAAACAGGAACACAAACCCAATAGCCCACAACATAGGTGTATCAAGCCGTAGGCTTCCCCCATATATAGTAGCTAACCAACTAAATATTTTAATCCCAGTAGGAACAGCAATAATCATAGTGGCGGCAGTAAAGTAGGCACGAGTATCAACATCCATACCAACGGTGAACATATGGTGGGCCCAAACAATAAACCCTAATACTCCAATAGAAATCATAGCATAAACCATACCTAAATAACCAAAAATATGTTGTTTAGCAGAAAATGTGGGTATAATTTGAGATACCATACCAAATCCTGGTAAAATTAATATATAGACTTCAGGGTGTCCAAAAAACCAAAATAAGTGCTGAAATAAGATAGGATCTCCTCCTCCCGCAGGGTCAAAGAATGTTGTATTAAAATTTCTATCTGTCAACAACATTGTAATTGCACCAGCTAACACTGGTAAAGATAATAATAACAATATTGTAGTAATTAATACAGACCATACGAATAGAGGTAATCTATGCATACTCATACCAGGAACCCTCATGTTAATTATAGTAGTTATAAAGTTGATAGAACTTAAAATGGAAGATACACCAGCTAGATGTAAACTAAATATAGCCATATCCACTGCTCCCCCTGAATGGGCTTGAATGCTTGATAGTGGGGGATAAATGGTCCAGCCTGTACCTGCCCCTTGTTCCACAAACATAGAACCAACCAATAGTATTAAAGAAGGTGGTAATAACCAAAAACTGATATTGTTTAATCTAGGAAAGGCCATATCGGGCGCACCAATCATAATTGGCACAAACCAATTTCCGAATCCCCCAATCATTACTGGCATTACCAGGAAGAAAATCATTAATAAAGCATGTGCTGTTACAACCACATTATATAGATGATCATCTCCTAACATACTACCTGGAGCTGACAGTTCTAGCCGTATTAACATACTTGAAGCTGTCCCCGCCATCCCAGAAAAAGCACCAAATAGTAAATATAAAGTACCTATATCCTTATGATTAGTAGAAAATAGCCAACGTGTAAGATATTTGTTCATGCTTACTCTAGATTAAAAGTAATCTAAAGTAGGTGAGAACACTCTTGGGGCCGTATATACGGAATTGGGAAAGCTTTTGGGTGTGTCAGCAAAGTAACAGGGCTAGAGAAGAATGAAGACTCCAATTAATGCATTATTAGAGGCCTCGCTCCTACGTGACGTGGCTGAGCCATTTCAACTAAGCTTCCAAGATGCTGCTAGCCCTGTTATGGAAGAGATTTTATTTCTTCATAACCAAATTATGTTTATTTTAATTATTATTATAACCGCTGTATTGTGGTTAATTATAAGAGGACTAACAGGCCAAGCCTATCATCGCTATCTTATAGAAGGAGTTACAATAGAGATTGTTTGGACTGTAATTCCAGCAGCTATATTAGTGTTTATAGCATTCCCCTCTTTGAAACTACTTTATTTGATGGACGAAATAGTTGAGCCCGGTGTGACAGTGAAAGCCATAGGTCATCAATGGTATTGGTCTTATGAGTATTCAGACTATCAAACTACCCCAGGTGAAGATAGTACTTTAGAATTTGATTCTTACATGATACCTACGAGTGACCTTCAACCCGGCGATCTTAGACTATTAGAGGTTGACAATAGAATGGTTGTTCCTATTGATACTTATGTAAGAGTTTTAGTTACAGGCGCAGATGTGCTTCACTCATTTGCTGTACCCTCGTTAGCTATGAAAATGGACGCTGTGCCTGGGCGTCTTAATCAAACCGGATTTTTAGCTAAAAGACCGGGATTATTTTATGGTCAATGTTCCGAGTTATGTGGCGCAAATCACTCTTTTATGCCCATTGTTATAGAAGCCGTTAGCATGGATAAATATATCAGCTGGCTATCTTCATTATGTGCTGATCTTTAAGGATCTTTCAATCACCAAATAGTGCCTCACTTAGATATAACTGCTTATTTAACTCAATATAGCTGGACATTAATAATCTTGTTAGCACTTTATAGTATTATGAGTTTATTTATTTTACCTAAAATTCAAAATAATTTACGTATAAGAAGTATACTACAGAAAGAGGGGGCAGCCCCTAGTGAGGGGCTCGGGGTTAATCAAGCATATGCTATACTACAAGATATACTCCGTAGATAAGCCCATTTCCGACATATATTTAATATGGCAGCTTCTTTCTTTGATCAGTTTAATGTAGTTCGGATAATTGGGGGTATAGTTACCAATTCTTCTATTATGATGCTTATCCTATTTAGTGTAATATTAATAGGAAGTTGTTCATATAAATTAATACCTACAAGATTGCAGGCTATACAAGAGATTGTTTACACCCACTTTTTAGGATTAGTAAAAGATTCTACAGCTAATAAGGGAACTCAATATTTTACTCTTATTATAACCCTGTTTACGTTTATTGCTGGGCTAAATCTGTTAGGTCTATTTCCCTATGTATTTACCCCAACTGCCCATATTGTTGTTACTTTTGGATTAAGTTTATCTATTTTAATAGCAGTAACAATATTAGGGATAACACAATACCGTTGGAACTTTGCTTCAATGATGATGCCTAGTGGGGCTCCCCTATTATTAGCCCCCCTATTAGTTATAATTGAAACAGTTAGCTATCTTTCCCGGGCAATCTCTTTAGGTGTTCGATTAGCTGCTAATTTATCTGCTGGGCACCTTTTATTTGCTATATTAGCAAGTTTTGGGTTCGCAATGATTAGTAATGGGATGTTAGTTTTAAGCTTAGCCCCAATATTAGTAATGGTTTTTATAACTTTACTAGAAATTGCCGTGGCCTTGATTCAAGCATATGTATTTTGTCTGTTAACTACCATATACATTAATGATACCCTAAATTTACATTAACCCATACTTATAATAATTGTTGGGTAGGAGTATTAGTCCCCGCCGGGGAGCCATGAGTAAGGCTTATCACCCTTATCATTTAGTGGATCCTAGTCCGTGGCCTTATACAGGCGCAATTGGGGCACTACTGCTCACAGTGGGCTCAGTGTTATATTTTCATTATAGTTATACATGGATAATGTATTTAGGCGCAATAACAATAATATTTACAATGTTTGTTTGGTGGAGGGATATTATTAGAGAAGCCACTTTTCAAGGACACCATACTCAAATAGTAAGAAGAGGATTAAGATGGGGTATGATCCTTTTTATTACTTCTGAAGTTTGCTTTTTTTTTGCGTTCTTTTGGGCCTTCTTTCATAGTAGCCTATCTCCTACCATAGAATTGGGGGCTGTTTGGCCCCCTGTTGGTATAGAAGCGTTAGACCCGTTTTCTGTGCCCCTATTAAATACAGCTATACTACTTAGTTCGGGGGCAACAGTTACATGGGCACATCACGCTATAGTTAGCGGGCAAAGGTTAGAAGCCATACAATCACTCACTTGTACCGTGATACTCGGGATCCAGTTTACAGCCCTACAAGCTATGGAGTATTACGAAGCAACTTTTACAATCTCAGACTCCGTGTATGGTTCAACCTTTTTTGTGGCCACGGGTTTTCATGGTTTTCACGTTATAGTTGGGACTGTGTTTTTGGCTGTGTGTTTAGCTAGACTAGTAGGTTATCACTATACTCGTCACCACCATTTTGGTTTTGAGGCTGCTGGCTGGTATTGGCACTTTGTAGATGTGGTCTGGTTGTTTTTATATGTGTGTATTTACTGGTGGGGGTCTTAAACCCCAAAGGGCTCTCACTAATTTTATATTTAACAACACTAGTATTTAATTTTGGGTTAGTCTATTTTTAGTGGCACTACATGTCAACGCCATAAAGCTGGTTTGTTGTTAAATCACCACCACAAGTTATTTGGCTGGTGTTTAAACGGGTGTACTTATACCCCACAAAGTCGGCCTAAAACTTTGTATTGGCCCACCGGGAGAAACCCCAGAGACAGAGAAGAGATGAGTACGAGTTTAAAACAACAGTTGCTCTTATTCTGGTTGGACATCACAGGGATTTTAACTAGCATCGCAATTATGTGTTTTATTTTCGGGGCGCCCACCGCTGATGCTGCGGTGTTTCATGAGTGCGTCATTAGTATGACGCACCTGGGCTCTCCCCCAATGTTTTATGACATCCAGTTGTCAGCAGGCGACCATATTTTAAGCACAATGCCCCTTAAGGAGATGGCCATAGAATACACCACGGGCGAGTGCCCGATGGCGATATTCTACGACCAACTTGTGGGCGTGGGCTTCGACCCACTTACCACCGACTTAAAGGGTGCGGTTCCCGGCGATCTTGAACACAAGGTTTATATTAAAGATGCTGAGAACACTGTGGTGTCCTTAGCTGACTTTGGGAAGTATTTAGCCGCAAGAAACGAGATACCCCAAAATGCCGAGCTCCTGCCCACGGGGAAGTGTTAATTAAATTTACTGTGTCTTAAATTTGATTTTTTATTACCGTTGGGGGACACCTTTAATTTGTCTGGTTATGGCCATGTTTCCCTCAAATCTATATAAGTTTGGTGGTAGGGTTGACTAATGGTAAGTTTCCAGGCTCATAACCTGGTGGTGCGGGTTCAACTCCGGCCCCTACTCCTATTAAAAACGCAGGAAACCACACACCAACCAAGTAGGCACCCGGGGTAGACTATAAAAATCTGGGCAAACACACACGAGCTAACTCGATTAGGGGGTAGGGAACTACCCCCAATAGCACGATGGCTACTATTAGCGGCAATTGCCCATTAAGCTCCCGTCTATTAATATCTCTTGAAAATATTAAATATGGAGAGAGTTGCCCAAAACAAATTCTATTATACAGATATAACGAATAAGCAGCAGCTATAACCATACTAGCTGAGGTTAAAACACCCAGTGATGTACTAGTAGAAAAAGCAGCTACTAAGGATAAAAACTCTCCAACAAAATTACAACTAAGAGGAACAGCAATATTAGCTAAAGTAAACACCATAAGTGCGCCAGAGAATAGGGGCATAGTTATAGCTACTCCCCGATAATACCTGATCAGCCTTGTGTGGTGTCTCTCATAGAGCAGTGTCACTGCAATAAATAAAGCGGGGCTAACCACCCCGTGAGCTATCATCAAAAATACAGAGGCTATTAAACCCTCCATTGTATGAGTAAATAAACCTATTGTCACTACCCCCATATGAGCCACCGAGGAGTAGGCTATTAGACGTTTTGCATCCACCTGTCTGCAAGTTGTTAAACTCCCATATATTACGGCTATTAATGACAATGTTAGTATGATTGGTGCTAAATACTCTGTTGCTTCGGGGAAAAGGGGCCAAGCAAATCGAATGAACCCATAACCCCCCAATTTTAATAGTATTCCAGCTAAAATCACTGAGCCAGCTAAGGGGGCCTCAACATGCGCAAGAGGCAACCATATGTGGAAGGGTATCATTGGTATTTTAACTGCTAAACTAAGAAAAAAACCTATAAATAACCAAATTTGAGTGCTACTATCAATCTGGATGTTAGTTAAAGATAAGTAGTCAGTTGTACCCGTTATTCTATAAATAACTGCGATGCTAAGTAGCATTAATATCGAGCCCACTAAAGTATAAAAAAAGAAATAATAGGCAGCTTTTATCTTTTCTGCCCGAGCTCCCCATACCCCTATTATTAAAAACATAGGTATTAATATGCTCTCAAATAACACATAAAATATTAGCAGGTCTAATGTTGAAAACACCCCAATTAATAGTAACTCCATACCCAAGAGGCATAGAATAAACTCCTTAACAAGAAACTTAATACTATTCCAACTCACCAAAATACAAATCGGTGTTAATAAAGTACTTAGTACAATGAAAAATACAGAGACCCCATCAATAGCAAACAATACTGGAGAACCCTCAAACCAACCTGTTGTACTCACCCAATTGAATTCTATTATCTGTTGAAATTGAGCTTCTTGATGAAGGTTAACTAATAATAAAATAGAAAAAGCAAATGTGATTAAAGACCACTCTAACGCTCGCTCGCGTAGTTTCATGCTATTTTCCCTTGGAATTAATGCTATTATTACTATACTTATTAATATCGAGCCCACTATACAAGCTAATATCATATTAATATAATTACTAGCCACTACTCTGCGGCCAGTTTCCCCCTACCTTGGAAGATTACTCCGAACTTGAAAAAGAACTTCCCTTCACCCTGTTTCTAATTTACAACTAGGTACTTAAGTGCGATAGCTGTCCCAACTAACATCATTAATGCGTAATTAAATAATAAACCAGATTGTAAGCTGCTCAACTCTTTAGTTCTATCAACCATGAATCGGGCTATCCCAGTGGGGCCCAAAATCTCTAAAACACCCCGATCTATAGTACGATAAGAGACAATATGGCCAAACTTCCAAACTGTGCTTCCAATATAATAATTTGCTATTTGATTAAACTCCCAGGCATAAAATAAAAAACCATATATACTAGGGCGTGTAATATAATAGACAATATATGGACGAAGTATAAACACTAGTAATATCCCTGTTACGGACATAATAACTGGTGCTAAAGAGACTATTGTAGGCACAAGCGGCAAGGGGCGTACACCTGGCGCAAACACCATGTTTTGAGCGATATAACCAACTAAGATACTCCCTATCGCTAATACTAACAAAGGGCCCAATAAGTTTCAATCAGCTTCTTGTAAGTGTTGTGCGCTTATACGTGTTAAATTAGGCTTAGACACAAAACTTAAGTATATTAATCGGAATGAATAAAAAGCAGTTAAGAAGGCTGTAATTGAAGCTAACCAATAAATAGATATTAAACAATAATTATTATAAGTTAATTCTAATATTAAATCTTTAGAGTAAAATCCAGATAAATAGGGAAAACCAGCTAAAGACAATGAACCAATCAACATTAATACATATGTTAAAGGTAAGCCCCGAATTATTCCCCCCATCTTCCTGAGATCTTGTTCATCTAGAAGAGCATGAATTATTGAGCCTGCCCCTAAGAATAATAAAGCCTTAAAAAAAGCATGAGTTAGTAGGTGATATAAACTACTTAAACAGCTATAAGTACCACAAGCCATTACCATGTATCCTAGTTGACTACAAGTAGAATAAGCAATAACTTTTTTTATATCCGATTGAACTAATCCCACTGTAGCTGCAAAGAAAGCAGTTAAGGAGCCAACTAAACCCACAATAATTGTTGCAGTTGGAGAGTAATCAAAAAGGGGAGCTGATCTTATAATTAAAAACACTCCTGCTGTTACCATTGTTGCTGCGTGAATTAGGGCCGAAACAGGTGTGGGCCCCTCCATAGCATCCGGCAACCAAGTATGTAACCCTAATTGGGCAGATTTTCCTACGGCCCCTATAGTTAGTAATATACAAATCCAAGTACAAGCTGAAGATGGTGATAAAGCGGAGAATAAACTACAGTAATCTAATACCCCAAATTCTTTCCAGATTAATATTATAGCTAGCATTAATCCTATATCTCCTATTCTATTGATTAACATTGCCTTAATTGCCGCCTTGTTAGCCTGTATACGCGTAAACCAAAAGTTAATTAATAAATAAGAACATAAACCAACACCTTCCCAACCAATAAATAATTGCACATAATTATTACTAGTAACTAAAACTAACATAAAAAAGGTAAATAAAGACAGATAACTCATGAATCTAGGTAAATGGGGGTCTTCTCTCATATAACTTGTAGAATAGATATGAACTAACCCGCTAATTGTGGTTACTACTATTAACATTACAGCTGTAACCATATCAAATTGTAAACCAAAATTAGTTATTAGTAAATCTGACTCTATCCATCTGCCTAACTCGATATACACTGTAGACCCGTTAATAAGGATTTCATAACATAATACAAAAGAGAGAAGGCTACTGGCGAAAACCCACACAGAACTTAACAAGCCAGCCCCCTTTCTTCCTAAATAGCGACCCCCTAGTCCGCTTCCGACTGCGCTTAGTAACGGTATTAATATAACTAGAAGATACATGGGAATAAATCTAAAATAATCAAATGTGTTAACTGAAAGAACAAACTAGGACATACTATAATTGTTAATACTAAATATAAACTTCCCCCTATTAATATTGCCTTGCCTAGACCCGCTTCCTCCGGTGCTACGCTACCACGTGTAGAATTTAGTATATTTGTTATTACTAAAGGCGTCGACAAAGGTTGATAAAACATAATTTTAACTAATCTAAGGTAATAAACCCCAGCTATCACGGAACAAACTAAAGCTATTAAAGCGCTAAGATAGTAACCTTGACCAACAGCTGCTAAGATAATATACCACTTAGTTAAAAACCCAATTAAAGGGGGAATTCCTGCAGTAGACAATAAACCTGTAGCTAATGCTAATGCCAACATCGGGTTTAATCTTGAAACACCACTAAACTCAATAAGCATGTCTCTTTTAGGAGATATAATTAGTACTACAGACCAAAGTAGTACTTGAGTTATTATATAGGCACCTATATACATTAAACTCGCCTGAAGACTTTCTATAGACCCAATAGCTATTCCAAGCAACACAAACCCCATATGGCTTATCCCGCTATAAGCTAGTAGTCTTTTTATTCGAGTTTGATTCAAAGCTCCTATAGCCCCAACAATCAAAGAGATTAATCCGGCTATTAATAGCCCCATTTCATTTAGCCCTATTTGTACTATAATAGCTAGTACCCCTAATTTAGGCACGATAGATAATAGCGCAGCTACCCAAGTTGGAGCCCCCTCGTAAACATCGGGGGCCCACATATGAAATGGGGCTGCAGATACTTTAAATAACAATGAGATAGTAATAAGACACTTACCAGCTAATACCCCATAAGATACTATGCTCACACGAATAAATTGAAGTTCAAGCTCTCCTGTGGAGCCATAAATTAAGGCGCAACCAAACAGGAACAACCCCGAAGATAGTGCCCCTAACACGAAGTATTTCAGCCCAGCTTCTGCCGATAACAATGAGTTTTTATTATAAGCCACTAAGATAAACATACATAATGTTTGCATTTCTAATGCTAAATATATAGAAATTAAATTTGTTGACCCAATAAGTAATAAATTACCTAAGATCACTAATAAAATCAATAAAGAGCTTGATCGATGCGATGTTCGATGGTCCAGCATACATAGTATAGCTAACCCACTTAGCATCACCAACATTTTAATAGCCTGTGTCCAACATAGTAGATGGGGCTCGGCTAATAGCCCAGCAGCCCCCACAGCACCCGCAAGTAGCATAGCTAACTTTAAAGTCGGGGCCTTTAATCCATACGTCAACACTATTAGTATGATAAGCCCTAGTGTTAATTCCATAGTATACCAAGGGGCTATGCACCCACATGGCATATAAGAAGGTGCGCCACTTTCATGGCACCTTATTAATCCCTAAACCTTTTGTTTTCCTTCTTTGCAGCAGCCAGAAGTTGATTACGTCGATGGGGCCAATATAGTCGAGCATCGCTAAGACCATTCCTTGCGTACTAGGACTCAAAAAAGTTGGGATTGAACATTGTAGATAGAAACCGAGCTGTGTCACCACGCTCTGAACTCAAATCATGTACGGTTTTCATGGTCGAACAGACCAACCTAAGGTACCCTCTACAGCACCAGGGCACCGCAATTCAACATCGAGGTCGCAAACACTGTCCTCGATAAGAACTCTCCGACAATATTACGCTGTTATCCCTACGGTAGCTTTTATCCGCTTTCGATATTTATTTTGGACAATCATATCGGGTCATTATCGCCCACATAGGACATAGTCCTTGTGCCAGCTAGGGGTGTCCCCCTCACTGTCAGGCTAATGAGATTAGCTTTATATACCATAAGCTCGCCTTCGTTTCTTATTCAAAGGTAGTCGCCCCAACTAAACTGTCCTACCAACAAAAATTATTAACTCAAAATTAGGATACTTAGTATCGATCATTTTAAATTAACGCTATCGGTATCCAGTAAAGCTCGATAGGGTCTTTTCGTCTTACAATGTTTGTGTAGTATCTTCACTACAACTATAATTTCATCGGCTTTTCTCTTGAGACAGTAAGACCCTCGTGGTTCCATTCATACCCGCCAACAATTAATTGGCTATTTATTGTGCTACATTATCACGGTCAGAGTTACCGCGGCCATTCAGTTGGGTTTCGCTTTAGACGTTAGTCCTCAGTTTCACTATACAACCATTGGGCAGAATTCACCCTCTATACTTCAGTGACCTTTAGCAGAGAGCTATGTTTTTGGTAAACAGTCGAGATCTTATTTTGCCGAGTTCCTTAAGAGAAATTATGCCTAGATCTAAGTCCCATAAATAACAGTTGAAGGTACTTCGTACCATAATATTTTTCCTGAACAGGTACAAGAATTATAACCCATCGAGCGTAGTGCCCTTAGAAGCTGTATATATTTATTTGGGAGTGAATCTTATACTACTCATGCCTGCATTATCACTTCTGTTTATCTCACGAGGTGCGCACATATCGTGCCTACAGAACGCTCTACTACCAAGCCAGTTTATGTTTCCTTACGGTCTGGCTTCCAGAATTTCAGTTACAGATTTAGCCGCCTTAATTCTTAGAGTTTCCTAGCTCATTCAGTGAACTTTTACGTTTTCCTGTGCAGGTGGCTGTTTCCAAGCCTACTTCCTGTTTGTCTAAGTTGAACCCTCTTTATACACTTAATCTGTATTAGTGACTTTAATTTCTGGTTAGGGCTTACCCCTCTTGACTAGAGGCCTTATCGCCATAGTCTTACTACACCAGTAATTCAAGCCCCCGGGTTTGGGGGCGAATCAACTTGGGGCGCCTTACTAAGATAAGTTTCGTAGAGAACCAGCTATATCCAAGTTCGACTAGTATTTCACCGCTAACCACAGCTCATCCAAGATTTTTGCCACAATCACTGGTTCGGTCAGCATAGCTACCTGGCCATGGTTAGATCACTTGGTTTCGGGGAATTTGACTGACGAGTTTTTCTCTTGCTTTCACTACGCCTTCATTTACTACTTAAGCTTGCCAAATTTTGTCTTGCAGGCCCATTATGCAAAAGGTAACTTTTAGAACCAATTATGAGTCTTTCCCTCACGGTACTTTCTCTATAGGTGTCTATCGGGGTTTAGTCTAGATGCCCAATCATCTTAATTATCTGTTTGAGACAATTCCTCCGCTATCGCTCGCCGCTACGCACGGAATCTCAGTTGATGTATTCCTCATAGTCTAGTAAGATGTTTCAATTAACTATTCAATTCACCCTTTTCAGTTAGGATAAACAAGTTCAAAGTCTCTCCCTTGTTATTTCGTATTTCACGTCCTTACCGATAGACCCTAGACT